ATTGTATTACCTTCATTGATAATAGCTAAAAATATGGGCCGTATGTTATTATTCCAATTTCCTGAATGGTACGAGGATTTGAAGGAATGGAATCGAGAAATGCACATTAAGTGCACCTATAATGGTGTTCAATTATCAGAAACAGAATTTCCAAAAGATTGGTTAACAGACGGAATTCAGATAAAGATTTTATTTCCTTTTTGTCTGAAACCTTGGCGAAGACAAAGATCTAAGGTACGATCTCATTATATGGATTCAATGAAAAAACAAGTAAAAAAAGACAATTTTTCTTTTTTAACAGTATGGGGAATGGAAGCGGAACTTCCCTTTGGTTCTCCCCGAAAACGACTTTCTTTTTTTGAACCCATTTTTAAAGAACTCGAAAGAAAAATTATAAAGCTAAAAAAACAATTTTTTCTTGTTCTAAGGGTCTTAAAGGAAAGAGGAAAATGGTCTCTACAAATTTCAAAAGAAAAAAAAGGATGGGTCATCAAAACGGTTCTTGTTATAAAGCGAATAATGAAAGAACTTGAAAAAGTAAATCCGATTTTTTCATTTGAATTGAAGAAGGTGAAAGTATATAAACCAAATAAAAATGGAAAAGATTCAAAAATAAATAATAAAATTAACCATGAATGGACCATACCAATTCGATCTATGAATTGGACAAATTATTCACTCATAGAAAAAAAAATGAAAGATCTTTATGATAGGATAATCACAACCAAGAATCAAATAGAACAAATCACAAAAGACAATAAAAAAACAGTTTTAACCTATGATGATAAAAGAAAAGGATCAGAATCACAGAAATCTAGTTGGCAGATATTAAAAAGAAACAATATACGATTAATACGTAAATCACATTTTTTTATAAAATTTTTCATTGAAAAAATATACATGGATATCTTGCTATGTACCATAAACATTCCCAGAATCAATATACAACTTTTTTTTGAATCAACAAAAAAAATTATCAATAAATACACTTACAACCATGAAACAAATCAAGAAAAAATTGATGAAATAAATCCAAATAGAATGAACTTTATTTCCACTATAAAAAAGTGGGTTTCAAATACTAATATTAGTAATAAAAATTTAAATAGTTATACTTGCTTGTCCCAAGCATATGTATTTTACAAATTATCACAAACCCAATTACTTAACAAGTATAACTTGAAATATATATTTCAAGATCATGAAACCCATTATTATCTTAGGGATGAAATAAAGGATTATTGTATAACACGAGGACTATTTGATTACAAATCAAGGCATAATAAAATTCAAAAGTCTGGAATGAATAACTGGAAAAACTGGTTAAAGGGTTTTTATCAATACAATTTTTCCCGGATCAAATGGTCTCGATTAGTCCCGAAAAAATGGCGAAATAGAGTCAATCAACTTCGTATGATTAAAAATAAAGACTCAATGAAATTTAATTCATATGAAAACAAAAAAGACCAATTAAGTCATTATGTAAAAGAAGATTATTTCGTAACGGTTTCGTTCACAAAAAAAAAAAAAAAATTGGTTAAAAAACACTACAGATATGATCTTTTATCACATAAATATATGAATTATGAATATATTAATTATGGGGATAAGAAAAACTCCTATTTTTATGGATCAACAGTACAAGTAAAGGAGAACCGGGAGATTCCATATCTATATAATTTCAATACATCGAAACCTGACGCATTTTATCTATTGGTAAGTACAACTATTAGTGATTATCTAGAGGAAAGATATCCTATTGATACGAATATAAATCGGGATAGAAAATATTTTGATTGTAAAATTCTCCATTTTTGTCTTATAAAAAATATTGATATCGAGACTTGGACCAATGCACATATTGGTATCAAGATTAATAAAAATACTAAGACTCAAACTAATAAGTATAAAAACAAAATGAAAAAGAAAGATATTTCGTTTCATAAAGAAATCAACTTATACAAGAAAAAAAAAAACTTTTTTGATTGGATGGGAATGAATCAAAAAAGGTTATATCATAATCCTACCATAGCAAAACTAAAATCTTGGTTCTTACCAGAATTTGTGCTACTTTTTGAAACATATAAAATTAAACCATGGATTATACCAATCCAATTTCTTCTTTTAGATTTTCATAAAAATGAAAAGATTAGTCAATATGAAAACATCAACATAAAAAAAAAAAAAAACCTTCCCATATTATCTAATCAAAAAGAATATATTGATTTAGAAAATTCTAACCAAGAAAAAAACAAACAACAATATCCAAAATATCTTGGATATGATCTAGGAAAACAAAACGAAAAAAAAGATGTTGAAGATAATTACGCGGGATCAGACATTAAAAAACGTAGAAATCAAAAAGAATCTAAGAAGATCAAGGAAGCAGAACTAGATTTATTACTAAAAAAATATTTCCTTTTTCAATTAAGATGGGATGATTCTTTGAGTCAAAGAATGATCAATAATATTAAGGTATATTGTCTCTTACTTAGATTGACAAATGCAAAGCAAATTGCTATATCCTCTATTCAAAGAGGAGAAATGTGTCTGGATGTAATGCTGATTCAAAAGGATCTTGTTCTTACAGAATTGATAAAAAGAGGAATATTAATTATCGAACCAGTTCGTTTATCTATAAAAAGGGATGGGCAATTTATTATCTATCAAACCATAAGTATTTCATTAGTTGATAAAGGTAAAGATAAAGTTAAAACTAATAAAAAATTCATAAAAAAACGAAATGTTGATAAGAATAATTTAGACAAATCCATTGCACAACATAGCGATATGCCTGTGAATGAAGAAAAAAATAATAATTCTAATTTTCTTGTTCCTGAACATATTCTATCTCATCGACGTCGGAGAGAGTTGAGAATTCTAATTTGTTTCAATTTCTGGAATTGGAATGATATAGATAAAACTCCACAATTTTGCAACGAAAACAAAATAATAAACTGTGGACAATTTTTTAATGAGGACAAGCATCTTAATAGAGATGCAAACAACTTTATTAAATTAAAATTATTTCTTTGGCCTAATTACCGATTAGAGGATTTAGCTTGTATGAATCGTTACTGGTTTGATACCCATAACAGCAGTTGTTTTAGTATGTCAAGGATATATATGTATCCCCAATCCAGAATAAGTTAATAAACTAATATTATATTTCCTATATATCACCTGACATAACATATTTGATAGATGGCGAAAGATGTACATATGCATATGTTATGTTACATTTTAGTACCTGATATTGATTTATTTTTAGATCTAGGAATAATAAATTAGTAGAATCTTTATTAAGTAAAAAAAAAAATCACTCTCTTTCGTGAATGATTATATTTTATTCTATCGAAATCCCATTTTATGTTAAAAAAAAAAAAAATGGGATTTCGATAGAATAAAAAAGTATGAATAAATCTAAACTTTTGTTTATATCAGATTAAAATGACTGACATAATCATAACATAATATAATAATAATTATTATTTTTCCTGATCGGTAAAATCTAAAAAAAAAAATAATAATAATAAAGTATAGAAGAATTTTTTTATGGTCAAAAATTCATTTATTTCAGTTATTCTGCAAGACGAAAAAGAAGAAAACAAAGGGTCTGTTGAATTTCAAGTATTCAGTTTCACCAATAAAATACGGAGACTCACCTCGCATTTGGAATTACACAAAAAAGATTTTTTATCTCAAAGAGGTCTACGAAAAATTCTGGGAAAACGTCAACGGCTGTTGGCTTATTTGTCAAAGAAAAATGGAGTAAGTTATAAAAAATTAATTAGTCAGTTAGATATTCGGGAGCTAAAAACTCGTTAATTTGAGGATTCATTTGAAATTTTTTTTTTAGGTTTTTATTTTTATAAACCTCGTTTTGAGAAATTCATGGAAGAATGAATTAGGAAAGAAAAGATATGACTGTACCGGCTACAAGAAAAGATCTCATGATAGTCAATATGGGCCCTCATCACCCATCGATGCATGGTGTTCTTAGACTTATTATAACTCTCGACGGTGAAGATGTTATTGACTGTGACCCCGTATTGGGCTATTTACACAGAGGGATGGAAAAAATAGCGGAAAACCGAACAATTATACAATATCTTCCTTATGTAACACGTTGGGATTATTTAGCTACTATGTTCACCGAAGCAATAGCAGTAAATGCACCAGAACAATTGGGAAATGTTCAAGTACCCCAAAGGGCCAGCTATATCAGAGTAATTATGCTAGAGCTGAGTCGTGTAGCTTCGCATTTGTTATGGCTTGGGCCTTTTATGGCGGATATCGGTGCGCAGACTCCCTTTTTCTATATTTTCAGAGAGAGAGAATTGCTATATGATCTATTCGAAGCTGCCACAGGTATGCGAATGATGCATAATTATTTCCGCATCGGAGGAATAGCTGCTGATCTACCTCATGGTTGGATAGATAAATGTTTAGATTTCTGCGATTATTTTTTAACGAGTGTTGTTGAATATGAAAAACTTATTACGCGGAATCCCATTTTTTTGGAACGAGTTGAAGGAGTGGGCATTATTGGTGTAGAAGAAGCAATAAATTGGGGCTTATCAGGACCCATGTTACGAGCTTCTGGGATCCAATGGGATCTTCGTAAAGTTGATCATTATGAATGTTACAATGAATTCGATTGGGAAGTCCAATGGCAAAAAGAAGGGGATTCATTAGCTCGTTATTTAGTACGAATTGGCGAAATGAGGGAATCCATAAAAATTATTCAACAGGCTTTAGAAGGAATTCCCGGAGGACCCTATGAGAATTTAGAAATTCGGCGCTTAGATAGAGCAAGGAATTCCGAATGGAATGATTTTGAATATAGATTCATTAGTAAAAAACCTTCGCCTAATTTTGAATTGTCGAAACAAGAACTTTATGTAAGAGTAGAAGCCCCAAAGGGAGAATTAGGAATTTATTTGATAGGAGATAATAGTGTTTTCCCCTGGAGATGGAAAATTCGTCCGCCCGGTTTTATCAATTTGCAAATTCTTCCTCAGCTAATTAAAAGAATGAAATTGGCTGATATCATGACAATACTAGGTAGTATAGATATCATTCTGGGAGAAGTTGACCGTTGAAATGATAATTGGGACAACAGAAACACAAACTATCAATTCTTTTTCTAAATCAGAATCCTTAAAAGAAGTCTATGGACTCATATGGCTATTTATCCCTGCTTTGACCCTTATATTGGGAATCATAATAGGAGTGCTAGTAATTGTATGGTTAGAAAGAGAAATATCCGCAGCGATACAACAACGTATTGGACCCGAATATGCCGGCCCGTTGGGAATTCTTCAAGCTCTAGCAGACGGGACTAAATTACTTTTTAAAGAGGACCTCCTACCATCTAGAGGAGATATTCGTTTGTTTAGTATCGGACCGTCTATAGCAGTCATATCAATTGTATTAAGTTATTTAATAATTCCTTTTGGGTATCGACTTGTTTTAGCTGATCTCAGTATAGGTGTTTTTTTATGGATCTCGATTTCAAGTATTGCTCCTATTGGGCTTCTTATATCAGGATATGTATCGAATAATAAATACTCTTTTTTAGGTGGCTTGCGAGCTGCGGCTCAATCTATTAGTTATGAAATACCATTAACTCTATGTGTGTTATCAATATCTCTACGTGTGATTCGTTAGAACATGAACTTTGACCTCAAAATGAAATAAAGGAAAGAGGAATTAATGTATTGGATAGATATAGATATTTTTATTTTTTTATTCATCAGAGTTATTCAGGTCGATGAGTTAAACCAGATAGTTATATGAGTAAAATAAAACAGCTTATCAATGTGTAGTAAAAAGAGAAAATCTCATTCCCTATATACAAGAATAAAGCAGAAGTAAACATTAAGGAGTATAAACTCTTTATCCCAAGATTGAGATTCTTTAATTAGTCATCATATCTTGAAGCGGGTACAAAAGATCAACTGTATGGGATTACTGTCTTGTATGTATTACCATACAGGAGATCAATCAAAAATCAGTGGACGGTTAGGAACACCAAGGTACACAAAGGATTAGTAATAGAGATAATGTAAGGTATCAAAAAAGAGGTATTTCCACATAAAACGAATCATAAGATGATAGGGGCTTTAAGTTGGTAGATAATGATCAAGCAGTACTTCCCCACGATTCCGATCTAGAGTATGCTCCTAGTCACTGATTAAAGAAATAACTATCAAGAACGAATTAATCCTTTATTCTCAGGAATACCTCTTATGAGAAAGAAGAACAGGAACAAAAGAAATAGAATATAAAAAAGATCTTTATTTATTTTTTCCTAACATCTATACCAATATATATGTATATATGAAATTCATATTCTTTATGATTCAGTAAAGAATGTCTAATTCTTTTTATCTCTTGATATAACGAGTATTTTATTGAAAGATTAAGTTATTACCGAAGATTTAATTATAAGGGATGAGATCAATTCGGAAGCGCCCTTTTTTTGTTATTCTAGCAGACAGAATTCCATTGGTCTAATTTTTGGGACTCTACACGGTATTTTTATTCTATCTACCCCACCCCACAAAGATACCTATAATAATACCGAACCAGTCCTTACATTTATTTGTACGCGGCCATAGAGGAGCCGTATGAAGCTTAGGCCTCATGTACGGTTTTGGAATAGCGGTGAGAACAGTTATGTTATTATCGACTATGATTATCGAACAGTTCAAGTACGGTTGATATAGTTGAGGCGCAGTCAAAATATGGTTTTTGGGGGTGGAATATGTGGCGTCAACCTATAGGGTTTATCGTTTTTATAATTTCTTCTCTAGCAGAATGCGAGAGATTACCTTTTGATTTACCAGAAGCAGAAGAAGAATTAGTAGCAGGTTATCAAACCGAATATTCTGGTATCAAATATGGTTTATTTTATATTGCTTCTTATCTAAATCTCTTAGTTTCTTCATTATTTGTAACAGTTCTTTATTTAGGTGGGTGGAATTTATCTATTCCATACATATCTGTTCCTGAACTTTTCGGAATAAATCAAATTGCTAGAGTCTTTGGAATGACAATTGGTATCTTTATTACATTAGCTAAAGCTTATTTGTTTCTTTTTATATCTATCACAACAAGATGGACTTTACCCAGGATGAGAATGGACCAACTATTAAATCTTGGATGGAAATTTCTTTTACCTATTTCTCTAGGTAATTTATTATTGACAACGTCTTCCCAACTTGTTTCACTATAAATAACACAATACGATAATGGTATTCTAGACTCATAACCTCTCTTAAACAAGAGAAAGAAACATCAACTTATTCGTGGATATCTACAATATGTTTCCTATGGTGACTGGGTTCATGAATTATGGTCAACAAACAATACGAGCCGCAAGGTATATTGGTCAAAGTTTCATAATTACCTTATCCCATGCAAATCGTTTACCTGTAACTATTCAGTATCCTTATGAAAAGTCGATCACATCAGAACGTTTCCGTGGTCGAATCCACTTTGAATTTGATAAATGTATTGCTTGTGAAGTATGTGTTCGTGTGTGCCCCATAGATCTACCTGTTGTTGATTGGAGATTTGAAGGAGATATTAAAAATAAAATATTGATTAACTATAGTATAGATTTTGGTGTCTGTATATTTTGTGGTAACTGTGTCGAATATTGTCCCACTAACTGTTTATCAATGACTGAAGAATATGAACTTTCTACTTATGATCGTCACGAATTGAATTATAATCAAATCGCTTTAGGTCGGTTACCAATGTCAGTAATTGGAGACTACACAATTCAAACAGTTATGAATTCGACTCAAATAAAAATAGACAAAGGTAAATATCTTGATTCAAGAACAATTACCAATTAGTAAGATTTTATTTTTCTATTTTGATAGAAAGGATCCAAGCTTCTTTATTTATTTTTTTTAGTCAATGTGACTAAAAGTAAAACGATAACTATTGATTGTTGAGAATAGCGGGTTTATTTAATATTTTTCGTTTTGATTTGGAAATATAAGATTCCAACTCTTCTTTAATCTTCTGAATAAATTAAAATGAAAAAGTTGAGTTGGCCCAATAACTTTATCTACATTAATCTATATTACAATCTATACTGCATTACTACATTAAGATTTTATTTAGGAACGGTATCATAGACAATTAAAAAAATGGGCTAATTTTTACTTCCTGGACTATTCAGTAAGGTCATGAAATCTTTACGATTTATTTATTTATTTTCTTATTTCATACATAATGGATTTACCTGGATCAATACATAATATTGTTGTAGTATTTCTGGGATCAGTTCTTATATTTGGGGGCCTGGGAGTAGTATTATTTACCAATCCAATTTATTCTGCCTTTTCGTTGGGATTGGTTCTTGTTTGTATATCCTTATTCTATATTCTATCGAATTCTTATTTTATAGCTGCTGCACAACTTCTTATTTATGTGGGAGCCATAAATGTCTTAATCATATTTGCTGTAATGTTCATAAATGGCTCAGAATATTCCAATGTTTCCCACCTTTGGACCCTTGGAGATGGGGTTACTTCACTGGTTTGTACAAGTATTTTTTTTTCACTAATTATTACTATCCCGGATACGTCATGGTACGGAATTCTTTGGACTACAAGATCAAACCAGATTCTAGAACAGGACCTAATAAGTTATGTTCAACAAATTGGGATTCATTTATCAACAGATTTTTATCTTCCATTTGAACTCATTTCTATAATTCTTTTAGTTTCTTTAATAGGTGCAATTACTATGGCTCGTCAATCATAAATACTTATGATTTAAAAAATTTTTAGAATTATAAATTTGAAATAAAATAAAAAAGGTGTAAAGGTTTAAGGTTTTTAGTTAAATCTATTGCCAATACCTTCTATTGTTCTGTAATATTTTGTTCTATTCTAGTCAATGAAATCAGTTGAATTGTTATTCATATTTAAATGAATCTAAATTGATGAGGAGTTAGTCAATGATGTTCGAACATGTACTTTTTTTGAGTGTCTATTTATTTTCTATCGGTATCTATGGATTAATCACAAGTCGAAACATGGTTAGAGCACTTATGTGTCTTGAGCTTATACTAAATTCAGTTAATATCAATCTCGTAACATTTTCTGATTTATTTGATAGTCGCCAATTAAAAGGAGACATTTTCTCAATTTTTGTTATAGCTATTGCAGCGACTGAAGCTGCTATTGGATTAGCTATTGTTTCATCGATCCATCATAACAAAAAATCAACTCGTATCAATCAAGCAAATTTGTTGAATAATTAAATTAGTCGTAATCATTCATTATGTAATCATTGATTTTCATTATATAAATTATATAATAATAAAATAATAATTTATATTAATTTGTTAGATTTATTCGAATTTAAAATAGAATTAAAATTCCATTAATATTAATTAAATATTGTATTATTTGTTGACCAATTTGAATTCAGATGTGCGACTTGTATTGTATGACTGTGGTTGTTGAAAGAGAAATCAAAGTATCTTGGCACTTTTTCATGAACAAATTTAGAAATATATTGATTCTTAAAAAAATTAATAAATCATTGATTCATCTGGTGTCTACAATATAAACATATAATTAATTTACTACCATTTATTTTTACCATACCAGATCGAAAATTTTTTATGTTCAAAACGGGAATTTATAGATTTAATGTCACATTCAGTAAAAATTTATGATACATGTATAGGGTGTACTCAATGTGTGCGCGCCTGCCCCACAGATGTATTGGAAATGATACCTTGGGACGGATGTAAAGCTAAACAAATTGCTTCCGCACCAAGAACCGAGGATTGTGTAGGTTGTAAGAGATGTGAATCCGCTTGCCCGACAGACTTTTTGAGTGTCCGTGTTTATTTATGGCATGAAACAACTCGCAGCATGGGTCTATCTTATTAATTGATACGTTACAAAAACTCCACTTGAATCATTTGATTCCTCATTTACCGACAAAAGCCCGTACTCGATAAAATAAATATATTATTCCGAGCACGGGCTTTTCTGGTCAAAGCGTATCTTGTCTTTATCACGAGTCATTTTCCTTGGTTTTGGTTAACAATACTTGTTGTTTTGCCTATATTCGCGGGTTCTTCCATTTTTTTTCTTCCCCATAAGGGGAATAAGGTGTTTCGATGGTATACTATATGTATATGCTTATTGGAACTCCTTTTAACGACCTATGCATTCTGTTATCATTTCCAATTGGACGATCCCTTAATCCAATTGGAAGAAGATTGGAAATGGATAAATATTTTGGATTTTCACTGGAGACTGGGAATCGATGGGCTTTCCATGGGACCCATTTTACTGACAGGATTTATTACTACTTTAGCTACTTTAGCGGCTTGGCCAGTTACTCGAAATTCACGATTATTCCATTTCTTTATGTTAGCAATGTACAGTGGTCAAATAGGATCATTTTCTTCTCGAGACCTTTTACTTTTTTTTATCATGTGGGAGTTAGAATTAATTCCTGTTTACTTACTTTTATCCATGTGGGGAGGAAAGAAGCGCTTATACTCGGCTACAAAGTTCATTTTGTACACTGCGGGGGGTTCTATTTTTCTATTAATAGGAGTTCTAGGTATGGGTTTATATGGCTCCACTGAACCCACATTAGATTTTGAAAGACTTGCTAATCAATCATATCCTATGGCATTGGAAATAATATTCTATTTTGGCTTCCTTATTGTTTATGCTGTCAAATCGCCGATCATACCCCTACATACATGGTTACCAGATACCCATGGAGAAGCACATTACAGTACATGTATGCTTCTTGCCGGAATTTTATTAAAAATGGGAGCATATGGATTGATTCGGATCAATATGGAATTATTACCCCGTGCTCATTTCATATTTTCTCCGTGGTTGGTGATAGTGGGAACAATACAAATAATCTATGCGGCTTTAACCTCTTTTGGTCAACGCAATTTAAAAAAGAGAATAGCCTATTCCTCTGTATCTCACATGGGTTTCACAATTATAGGAATTGGTTCTATAACCAACATGGGACTAAATGGAGCCATTCTACAAATACTTTCTCATGGATTTATTGGTGCTGCACTTTTTTTCTTGGCAGGAACCTGTTGTGATCGAATACCTCTTGTTTCTCTCGGCGAAATGGGGGGGATAGCTGTCCCGATGCCGAAAATATTTACAATGTTCAGTAGCTTTTCGATGGCCTCTCTTGCATTGCCAGGGATTAGTGGTTTTGTTGCAGAATTAGTAGTATTTTTTGGAATAATTACCAGCTCAAAATATCTTTTAATTCCAAAAGTACTAATTACTTTTGGAATGGCAATTGGAATGATATTAACTCCTATTTATTTATTATCTATGTTACGTCAGATGTTCTACGGATACAAGTTATTCAATGTTCCAAATTCTAATTTTGTGGATTCTGGACCACGAGAACTTTTTGTTTCGATCTGTCTCTTTTTACCAATAATAGGTATTGGTATTTATCCCGATTTCGTTCTCTTACTATCAGTTGACAAGGTACAAGCTATCTTATCTAATTATTTTTTATAGATAGTTTTTATTAATGAGACGGCAAGTCTTATAATTCTGTAAAATAAAGTGAATTAGAGTTGTAATGAGATGTATCTCGAGTTTTTGCGAATCATTTTATTTCGGGAGTCAAATGATTCGCAAAAACTCGAGATACATATGAGATGATGTTCTTATGTTATGTATCGTTTATTCAATTAGATGTTAATGTGAATGAACCATAACTATGTAAACCTATTCCTAATAGATTGATCCCAAAATAACATATCCAAATTATAAGAAATCCTATAGAAGCCGCAAGTGCCGAATGTGTATCTTGTAAACTTTTATTTGTTCTAGTATGTGAATAAATCGCGAATATGATCCAAGTAATAAATGCCCAAGTTTCCTTAGGGTCCCAATTCCAATAAGATCCCCAAGCCTCATTAGCCCATACTGCTCCAGAAAGAATGCCTATGGTTAAAAAGGTAAAGCCTAAACTAATGACACGATAACTCCAATAATCTAAACGCTGAGTCAATTGATATTTGTAATAATTTCGAAATGAAATAAAAGAAGTGTTTTTAAAAACACTTTTTTTATCATTCAAATATTGGACTTCGCCAACGATAAATGATTTAATTACTAAATTCTTGCTTTTAAAAAACATATCAATGTTTTTTCGAAATGTAACGACTAAAAGAGCGACTGATAATAATGATCCACATAAAAGAGCTGCATAGCTTAATAGCATCATACTTACGTGCATCATTAACCACTGAGATTGTAGAGCGGGTACTAATATAGCGGATTGATGCATTTCGGTTGAAAGACCCGACGTGGCGAAACCTTGGGTAAAAATAGCACTTGGCGCGGTTATTACGCTTAAATAATTTTTATTATTTCGTATTTTAGGAATCATATGAATAATGGAGAAACTCCATGAAAGGAAGATTAATGACTCATATAAATTACTTAATGGGGAATGACCCGAATAAATCCAACGAATAACTAATAATCCTGTTATAGATAAAAAGGTAGCTATCATACCTCTTTCCGATGAATTGCGTAATCCTACGATTTCGTGGACTAATAAGGTCATAAAATGAATCGTAATCACAATTGAAATAATCGAAAAAGAGATATGAGTTAATATATGTTCTAAAGTTGCAAATATCATAAAAAGGGCGGGGGTTCTCCATTATAGAATTAAAATCGAGAATTAAATATATTATAGGATCCGCTGTGTCCCTTTTAGGGGATGCCGCCACTCGGACTCGAACCGAGATGCTCTAGCACTGCTTCCTAAGAACAGCGTGTCTACCAATTTCACCATGGCGGCTTATTTGAAATATTAATAAATAATAGTCAATTCATGTTGAATGGTCAAGATTCAAGGATTCAATATAGTTAGTAAACGTTAGAACCGATGAAAAAAGACTTATTTAAATTAATATTTGAATGTTTACTAAGTATTGCCGTAGGGTTTAGCTTTAAGAATCAACTTTCATGTATCTAGTTTAGAATGTAAAAATGGAGTTATACCAAAACTCAGAACTAGATAGTTTTGTTCCAGGCCAAGGGTCGAGTTATAGAACTAAAAATAATCCTTTTTTTAGATGATTTTTTAATTTTAATTAATGTATTGAAAATTAAAAAGATTAATTTTTTTTTTTTTATAAAAAAAAAAAAATGTCATATTTATCGTAATTTTATTCGAGGCATTTTTCTAATAATTTCGATACCTTAGTATCATTAATAATACTCTTCGTAATTTATTATAAATACTATCTAGTAACTATACTTCTAATTAGGTTTTGGGCTAGGCATATAACAAAAAACTTTTTCTCTATCAATTAAATTTTCACAATTTAAAATTTAATTGATAGAGAAAAATTAGAATACTTAGTACTATACTAAGAGGTCAGTAAACATAAGAATTCTTATTTACTATATAACACGCCACAGCAGTGCAGTTAGTTCTAACTAATATTGATATTAAGGAGTTAAATACATTCACATTCAATACATTAGTTAATGTGAATCATTATATCTTAAAAATTTTTAAGTTCTTAATAGTATGTCGATTTAGATTATTCCAAAATTTTATTACTTGTTTGTTGCACAAAAAAACTTTTTGAATGCCCAGTGGAAACCGATTTAGCTAAAGAAAGAGCTTTTACTGCCGTTAAATATCCCTTCTTCTTCCAAATATTTCTACGAATACGTTTTTTTGATCGAGAAATACGTTTTTTTGGAACCGCCATTCAAAAACAAAATATTAATTTTTATTATTGTATGTGAAAGACATATATTTGGATCGTTTTTTCGTCATTATCCATACTTATCCCATGGATTATAAATACTTTGTTCAAAACATGTAAAACATATCATAATAATATAAATATAATTCTATATAATTATATAATATATATGTAAATATGTAAAAATAAATATATACATATATACAAAATATACCAAAAGATTATGAATTATATATACGTATCCATGTATATATACCTATGCCATATCACATATATATCTAGGGCTAAATTAAATAGATAATAATTTTTTTTTTATTTTTTTTTATTGATTTCTTTTATTATTGTTCTTTTGGTTGGTGGATTTGAAACAATTAAATTTATAACAATAAAAAAACAAATATTTTTTTATGGAACAAACATATCAATACGCATGGATAATACCCTTTCTTCCACTTCCAGTTACTATGTCAATAGGATTTGGACTTCTATTTATTCCTACAGCAACAAAAAATATTCGTCGTATGTGGGGTTTTACTAGTGTTTTACTGCTAAGTATAACTATGGCCTTTTCGGCCAGTCTGTCTATTCAGCAAATAAATGGAAGTTTTATCTATCAATATTTATGGTCTTGGACTATCAATAATGATTTTTCCTTAGAGTTTGGACACTTGATCGATCCACTTACTTCTATTATGTTAATACTAATTACTACTGTTGGAATCATGGTTCTTATTTATAGTGACAATTATATGTCTCATGATCAAGGATATTTTAGATTTTTTGCTTATATGAGTTTTTCTAATACTTCCATGTTGGGATTAGTTACTAGTTCCAATTTGATACAAATTTATATTTTTTGGGAACTCGTAGGAATGTGTTCATATTTATTAATAGGTTTTTGGTTTACACGACCGGTTGCAGCAAGTGCTTGCCAAAAAGCCTTTATAACTAATCGTGTAGGAGACTTTGGTTTATTATTAGGAATCTTAGCTTTTTATTGGCTAACTGGCAGTTTAGAATTTCGGGATTTGTTCAAAATAGTTAATAACTTGATCCATAGTAATGGGGTCAATTCTACATTTGTTACTCTCTGCGCCTTTTTATTATTCGTCGGCGCAATTGCTAAATCTGCACAATTCCCTCTTCACATATGGTTACCTGATGCTATGGAGGGGCCCACCCCTATTTCGGCTCTTATACACGCTGCTACGATGGTAGCAGCGGGAATTTTTCTTGTAGCTCGGCTTCTTCCTCTTTTCAGAGTTATACCTTACATAATGAATTTCGTTTCTTTAATAGGCATAATAACAGTACTATTAGGAGCCACTTTGGCTCTCGCTCAAAGAGATATTAAAAGAAGTTTAGCCTATTCCACAATGTCTCAATTGGGTTATATTATGTTAGCTCTAGGTATAGGTTCTTATCGAGCTGCTTTATTCCATTTAATAACTCATGCCTATTCTAAAGCTTTATTGTTTTTGGGATCCGGATCCATTATTAATTCTATGGAACCTATTGTTGGATATTCACCCGATAAAAGTCAGAATATGGTTCTTATGGGCGGTTTAACAAGATATGTTCCAATTACAAGAACTACTTTCTTATTAGGTACACTTTCTCTTTGTGGTATTCCGCCTCTTGCTTGTTTTTGGTCCAAGGATGAAATTATTAATGATAGTTGGTTGTATTCACCAATTTTTGCAATAATAGCTTGTTTTACAGCGGGATTAACCGCATTTTATATGTTTCGAATGTATTTACTAACCTTTGATGGGCATTTGCGTGTTCATTTTCAAAATTATAGTAGTACTAAAAATAGTTCATTCTATTCCATATCTTTATGGGGAAAAGCAGTACCGAAAGTAGTCAATAGAAATTTACTTTTATCAACAATTAATAATACGGTCTTCTTTTTTTCAAAGGATACATATCAAATTAATGATAATATAAAAAATCGAATGCGATACTTGAGTACTTCTTTTATAAATAAATACACTTACATGTATCCTCACGAATCGGACAATACTATGCTATTTCCTCTTCTTATCTTGACACTATTTACTTTGTTCATGGGATCAATAGGAATTGATTTTGATCAAGGAGTAGTAGATTTTGATATATTATCGAAATGGTTAACTCCATCGAGAAACCTTTTGAATAAAAATTCAAACTATTCTGTGAATTGGTATGAATTTTTTACAAATGCAATTTTTTCAGTAAGTATAGCTCTTTTTGGACTATTTGTAGCATCCATTTTATATGGGTCTGTTTATTCATCTTTCAAGAATTTGGACTTAATCAATTCATTTGTAAAAAGGGGTCCTAAAAGGATTATCTTGGACCAAATAAAAAAAGTGGTATACAATTGGTCATATAATCGTGGTTACATAGACATTTTTTATACTAGAGTCTTAATCATGAGTATAAGAGGATTAGCCGAACTAATTCAGTTTTTTGATAGACGTATAATTGATGGAATTATAAATGGGGTTGGGGTTGCAAGTTTCTTTATGGGAGAAGGGATCAAATATATGGGAGGTGGACGAATTTCGTCTTATCTATTCTTGTATTTATCTTATGTATTAATATTTTTATTAATCTTTTTATTTTATAATTATTTTATAATAAATTCTTAGTGACGGATACGTAAAAGATATTTTTTCTTTTCCATCACTTGGACATGTATAAAAAAAATATTGTGACATTTCATTTCGTACAGCATTTTCAAATAGATCATTTTTTATATATCTAAATGGACGATTCCATCGTTTATAATCGAAAAAAAAAGTCATAAGAGGTTTTTCAAACCGGAAATGGGCATGGGTCTTTTCTTTTTTTTCTTCTTTAAGTCTTCCCAATTCCCAATTCTCTTGATACCCATCAAGATAAGAATCTTCGTCAACAGGGCTATCCTTATAGGATGTCTCTTTAAAGTGGAATTCATCTTTTGTTTTTTCCTTTCCATTCACCCGGATCTCTTCCGTTTCATCTATTTTGTCCAGATCCTCTTTTTCTTCCGAACAAAGGGAAGGGTCTTCTTCGGTGGATCCCCCTTGTTCCTGTTTAGTCGCCTTCGTTTCGGAAGTTGTTTCTACATCGATTTCTTCCTCACTTTCTCCCTTTTCTTCTGTTTCTGAGGTTTCTTTCAGTTTCTTAGTGACAATAGGCGACGGCATTCTGCCTAAATAGTAGACACAAGTGATAAATAAGAGAATACTAAAGATTCGAGCCATATAATTTCTCAATTCTGACACAAGGTACTTATTAGATCGAATAGAATGATTTTGCCGTATCCAGACTAAGACCAATCCAACCCATTTCATGAATAAAATGTGACCAATTAACCAACCAACAAAACTACTTGTTACAAATAACATCTTATTGTTGCATCGAAACGTATAAATGTTGACTAATCTGGTTAACGTTGAGCTTGGTAAAATGAAATGGTTGAATAATTGAAAAATTAGATTATTCAGGAATACACATTGAATGCTGAGATTACGCATTGAATTTCTGGTAGTAGATCCATAATCAAAAAGGTTTTTGTGATTGTTCCAGAAGAAATGAAACAAAAGATACGGTAGAACTAGGACAGTTATTGTATGAGGTCTACCCAATGCTAGATGCAGAGGCGCATAATAGATCGATATGAACATCATGAGCTGTCCCGTAATAAAACCAGTTGTTGCTGATACCCCCTTCTCGGTTCCT